CCTGTTATAAATAACATGATTCATGGTTGGATTGATAGTGACAGCTCTAATAATATTGATCCTTTATTTGGTGTCAGCAACATTCGGAGTTTGATCTGTGATGACACTTTTTTAGTTAAGGATAGTAATGGTGAAAATTATTCCATATATTTGGATATTGAAAATTTGATTTTTAAGGTTGAAGACGATCGTTCTTTTTTGAGTGAATTGGGCGGTTTTTTTTCTAGTTGCCTAAATTATAGTTATCCGAATGATGGACCTAAGAGTGACAATCACTACTACAATCGTTACATGTATGATACTCAATATAGTTGGAATAATCACATTACTAGTTGCATTGAGAGTTATCTTCGTTCTGAAATCCATATTGATAGTTACATTTCAAGCGGTAGTGACAATTACAGTAAGAATTACATTTATAGTTACATTTGTAGTGAAAGCGTAAATAGTATTGACAGTGATAGTTTCATCAGTATACAAACTAGCGCAAGTGGAAGTGATCTCGATATAAGTAAAAAATACAGGAATTTGTGGGTTCAATGCGAAAATTGTTATGGATTAAATTATAAGAAATTTTTTAGGTTAAAACGGAATATTTGTGAACAATGTGGATATCATTTGAAAATGAGTAGTTCAGAAAGAATAGAACTTTTGATTGATCCAGGCACTTGGGATGCTATGGATGAGGACATGGTTTCGGTGGACCCCATTGAATTTCATTCGGAGCAGGAGCCTTATAAAGATCGTATTGATTCTTATCAAAAAAAGACAGGGTTAACTGAGGCTGTTCAAACAGGCATAGGTCAATTAAACGGTATTTCCATCGCAGTTGGGATTATGGATTTTCAGTTTATGGGGGGCAGTATGGGATCCGTAGTAGGCGAGAAAATCACCCGTTTGATCGAATATGCTACTAATAGATCTCTACCCCTTATTATAGTGTGTGCTTCGGGGGGAGCCCGCATGCAAGAAGGAAGTTTGAGCTTGATGCAAATGGCTAAAATATCTTCAGCTTTATATGATTATCAATCAAATAAAAAGTTATTCTACGTATCAATCCTTACATCTCCTACAACCGGTGGGGTGACTGCCAGTTTTGGTATGTTAGGAGATATCATTATTGCCGAACCTAATGCTTACATTGCATTTGCAGGTAAAAGAGTAATTGAACAAACATTGAATAAGACAGTACCTGATGGGTCACAAGAAGCTGAGTATTTATTCCATAAGGGCTTATTCGACCCAATCGTACCACGTAATCCTTTAAAGGGTGTTCTGAGTGAGTTATTTCAGCTTCACGGTTTCTGTCCTTTGAATCAAAATTGAATCAAGTAGATCATTTAATTCTGTTTTTTTTTTTATTTGAAATTTACAAGTATTTAGTTTCAATTTTATTTAGTTTATGGTAATCAACGTGAAAATAAAAAATAATAAGCACGGAGTTTTACTTGAGGTTATAAAATACAATTGTATAACGGATCATAAGTTGTTGATAATCACTTTTCTTATTTGCTACAGATCCATTTTATTTCTACCTATATAATGCATGATTAGTAATCGGGAAGGCTCTATCAATAGGATAAAAGAGTTAATTTTTCTCCTAAATTAGGAAAAATTCATGTTATTTTATTACATTACGTATTTATTATAGATATAATTATTCTCCAAGTAAGAACCTTTTTTGGTATTTATTAGAAGATAAGTATAAGAGAACAATAATAATAAATATATATTATATAAAAGTGAATAGGTACACTTATTTAGTTCTACGTTTCTTGTACCTATTATTATATACTGATAATAGATATACTTATCATAAGATATCTTTATAACAGGTACAAAATACAAAATATTAAATCGAGGTATCCATTCTATGACAACTTTCAACTTACCCTCTTTTTTTGTGCCTTTAGTGGGTCTAGTATTTCCAGCAATTGCAATGGCTTCCCTATCTCTTCATGTTCAAAAAAACAAGATTATCTAGATTCGACGGGACCCAATCTCGTTCATTTTTTTTTTCAAGACTCGGACTTGGGTCATAATACAGATTTCTATATCTATTTAAATTTATCTATCTATTTAGTGGACATAGGATACAACATGTGGATTCTTCCGAACACAAATGAAAGAGCTATTATGCGCGTGGAAACATCATGGGATGATATATGGGGATATATAGATTATATATTCAAAAGGGGGTCCGCGGATGTATGAAATGGAAAGTAAAAATATCTCTATGTATGTAGATATCTATAGTGGGATTATATGAGGGGGATCCTTTTTTATATCTAAGCGATTCGATGAATTACTCCTAATGGTTCACATCATAATAAGAGTGCTAGTTGATAAGAGTTGCTTCAGGAACAAAAAAAGAAAGTCAAATTTTGGTTATTCTCTAAATTTCAATAAAATTAAACAACTGGATCTAGTATGAACTGGCGATCAGAACATATATGGATAGAACTTATAATGGGGTCTCGAAAAACAAGTAATTTATGTTGGGCCTGTATCCTTTTTTTAGGTTCACTGGGATTCTTATTGGTTGGAACTTCTAGTTACCTTGGTAGGAATCTGATATCCTTATTTCCTTCTCAGCAAATCCTTTTTTTCCCACAAGGGATCGTGATGTCTTTCTATGGGATCGGGGGTATGTTCATTAGCTCCTATTTGTGGTGCACAATTTCGTGGAATGTGGGTAGTGGTTATGATAGATTCGATAGAAAAAAAGGAATAGTGTGTATTTTTCGTTGGGGATTCCCTGGAAGAAATCGTCGAATCTTTCTTCGATTCCTTATGAGAGATATTCAGTCGATTAGAATAGAGGTTAAAGAAGGTATTTATTCCCGGCGTGTACTTTATATGGAAATCAGAGGCCAGGGTGCCATTCCTTTGACTCGTACTGATGAGAATTTGACTCCACGAGAAATTGAACAAAAGGCTGCGGAATTGGCCTATTTTTTGCGCGTACCAATTGAAGTATTTTGAAATGAATTGAAGAATGAATGCTTTCGCAGCATTGAGTTCTGTTTTGTTTTTTCAGGTCGCTCATTCGAGCAAAAGCAGACGCGTGTGAAAAAACCAGAAAACAGAAAACAAAGCGCTTTTTCCACCAAAAGTTTTTGATGGATTGTATATGGAAATCAACTCCATTTTTTCATACTCGTAACAAGTATACTAAGTATGGATTCATCATATATATCCGAAAAACTAAGACTATATATATACTTCATATTTTTGGGGTCCAATATTTTTTAATTGATATGTTAGATATAGATGGATCATATCTTGTAATTCAATTCTGTTTTTGTTTTGTCTCGAAATTCGAAAAATATGCATTTCTTGACTTGAAGTGGCTCGTTAGGGCATTCAGCGAAAGGATACAATTGCTTCGAATGAAGACATAATAAAAAAAATATTGTTTCCAGATCTAAGGATTAGCCCTTTAATTAAATTTTAATTAAATAAAATTTTTAATTAAATAAAATAAAGGGGGTCTGTGGATTCAATACCCTGTTTGTTATAGAACTCATGTTTCATGGAAATATCAGATTGGATAGAATCGAGGAATGAGGTGGTTTCATTAACAATTCACAGATTCAAAATGCCAAAAAAGAAAGCATTCAACCCCCTTCTATATCTTACATCTATAGTTTTTTTGCCCTGGTGGATTTCTTTCTCATTTAATAAAAGTATGGAATCCTTGGTTACTAATTGGTGGAATGCTGGGCAATCCGAAGTTTTTTTGAATGATATTCAAGAAAAGAACGTTCTGGAAAAATTCATAGAATTAGAAGAACTCTTCCTTTTGGACGAAATGATAAAGGAGTACCCCGATACACATATACAAAAGCTTCATATAGGAATACACAAAGAAACGATCCAATTGGTCAAAATGTACAATGAGGATCATATCCATACCATTTTACATTTTTCGACAAATATAATAAGCTTCGCTATTCTAAGTGGTTATTCTATTCTGGGTAATGAAGAACTTGGTATTATTAATTCTTGGGTTCGGAAATTTATCTATAACTTAAGCGACACAATAAAAGCTTTTTCTATTCTTTTATTAACGGATTTATGTATTGGATTCCACTCGCCTCATGGTTGGGAACTACTGATTGGTTCTGTCTACAAGGATTTTGGATTTTATCATAATAATCAAATTATATCTGGTCTTGTTTCCACCTTTCCAGTCATTCTAGATACAATTTTTAAATATTGGATTTTCCGTTATTTAAATCGTGTATCTCCGTCACTTGTAGTCATTTATCATTCAATGAATGACTAAAAATGATCTACTGATATAAATCTAATCATAATGTTTTTTTTACTTCGTACATAAACAAACCATTCAAAATGTTACTTATTTTTTAAGTTTCTACCGATCCGGGAAATGACTCCTGGATCCCAGTAAAATAGCAGAATCGTGGATAGGGAACTCTACTAGCAACCTACCCAATTTATTGTAGAAATTTTCGGGGAAAAATGATTGGACCATGCAAAATAGAAATATCTTTTCTTGGATAAAGGAACAGATGACTCGATCCATTTTCGTATCGGTCATTATATTTATATATGTAATAACTTGGACATCTATTTCACACGCATATCCCATTTTTGCACAACAGGGTTATGAGAATCCACGAGAAGCTACTGGGCGTATTGTATGCGCCAATTGTCATTTAGCCAATAAGCCCGTGGATATTGAGGTTCCACAAGCGGTACTTCCGGATACTGTATTTGAAGCAGTTGTTAGAATTCCCTATGATATCCAACTGAAACAGGTTCTTTCTAATGGGAAACGGGGATCTTTGAATGTGGGGGCTGTTCTTATTTTACCTGAAGGATTCGAATTAGCTCCCTCCGATCGTATTTCTCCGGAAATGAAAGAAAAGATGGGCAATCTTTCTTTTCAGAGTTATCGTCCTACTAAAAAAAATATTCTTGTAATAGGTCCTGTTCCTGGTCAAAAATATAGTGAAATCACCTTTCCTATT